ATAACTATAAATATACAAAAGAAAAAGAGCCCTTTTTTTGTAATTCTTATGATGCAATTGGAGCTTATCGACAGAAAAGAATCCTTTTAGATAGTCCTTTGTGGCTCCGGTGGCGACTAGATCAACGCGTTATTACTTCAAGAGAAGCTCCCATCGAAGTTCACTATGAATCTTTGGGTACCTATCATGAGATTTATGGACACTTACTAATAGTAAGAAGTATAAAAAAAGAGATTCTTTGTATATATGTTCGAACTACTGTTGGTCATATTTCTCTTTATCGAGAAATCGAAGAAGCTATACAAGGGTTTTTAGGGGCCTGCTCATATGGTACCTAATCATATGTTATCCAAGCTAAGTAGTTCTATGAAATCAGTGTGACTTCGAGTCCCTCCAGCTCAACTAGGACCATAATTCCTGGATTTATACGCGAATCAAGATCGAGAAAAGGAAGTTTTCCAATCATTGACTCAAACCCATTGTCAAACCCTACTCATTGGAATATGGAGGTACTTATGGCAGAACGGGCCGATCTGGTCTTTCGCAATAAAGTGATAGATGGAACTGCCATTAAACGACTTATTAGTAGATTAATCGATCACTTCGGAATGGCATATACATCACATATTCTGGATCAAGTAAAGACTCTGGGGTTCCGGCAAGCCACTGCTACATCCATTTCATTAGGAATTGATGATCTTTTAACAATACCTTCTAAGGGATGGTTAGTCCAAGATGCTGAACAACAAAGGTTAATCTTGGAAAAACACCATCATTATGGAAATGTACACGCGGTAGAAAAATTACGACAATCTATTGAGATATGGTATGCTACAAGTGAATATTTGCGACAAGAAATGAATCCTAATTTTCGGATGACTGATCCTTTTAATCCAGTCCATATGATGTCCTTTTCGGGAGCTAGAGGAAATGCATCTCAAGTACACCAATTAGTAGGTATGAGAGGATTAATGTCAGACCCACAAGGACAAATGATTGATTTACCTATTCAAAGCAATTTACGGGAGGGATTGTCTTTAACAGAATATATCATTTCTTGTTATGGAGCCCGCAAAGGAGTTGTGGATACTGCTGTACGAACATCGGATGCTGGATATCTTACACGGAGACTTGTTGAAGTAGTTCAACACATTGTTGTACGTAGAACAGACTGTGGCACCATCCAAGGGATTTTTGTAAGTTCTCGAAATGGGATGATGTCGGAAAGAATTTTTATCCAAACATTGATTGGCCGTGTATTAGCAGACGATATATATATAGGATCGCGATGCATTGCCGTTCGAAATCAAGATATTGGTATTGGACTTGTCAATCGATTCATAACCTTTCAAACACAACCCATCTCTATTCGAACTCCCTTTACTTGTAAGAGTACGTCTTGGATCTGTCGATTATGTTATGGCCGGAGCCTTACTCATGGCGACCTCGTCGAATTGGGAGAAGCTGTAGGTATTATTGCGGGTCAATCTATTGGGGAACCCGGCACTCAACTAACATTAAGAACTTTTCATACCGGTGGAGTATTCACCGGAGGTACTGCAGAACATGTGCGAGCCCCTTCTAATGGAAAAATCAAATTCAATGAGGATTTGGTTCATCCCACACGTACACGTCACGGGCATCCCGCTTTTCTATGTTCTATAGACTTGTATGTAACTATTGAGAGTGAAGATATTATACATAACGTAACTATTCCACCAAAAAGTTTTATTTTAGTTCAAAACGATCAATATGTACAATCAGAACAAGTGATTGCTGAGATTCGCGCGGGAACATACACCTTTCATTTTAAAGAGAGGGTTCGAAAACATATTTATTCTGACTCAGAGGGGGAAATGCACTGGAGTACCGACGTATATCATGCACCCGATTTTACATATAGTAATGTACATCTCTTACCAAAAACAAGTCATTTATGGATATTATCAGGAGGCTCGTACAAATCCAGTGTAGTTCCTTTTTCACTCCATAAAGATCAAGATCAAACGAACATTTATTTTCTTTTTCTTTCTGCCAAAGGAAAAGCTATTTCTAGCTTTTTAGTAAATACAGTAAATAATGATCAAGGGAAACACAAATTCTTTACTTCGGGTCTTTCTGGTAAAAAAGAAAGCAGTATTCCTGATTATTCAGAATTTAATCGAATCATAGATACGGATCATTCTAATCTCATATTTCCTTCTATTCTCTACAAAGATTCTGATTTATTTTTATTGGCAAAGAGGCGAAGAAATAGATTCATCATTCCATTCCAATGGATTCAAGAACGAGAGAAAGAACTACCGCCTCGTTCCAGTATTTTGATTGAAATACCGATAAATGGTATTCTTCGGAGAAAAAGTATTCTTGCTTATTTTGATGATCTTCAATACAGAAGAAAGGGTTCAGGAATTACTAAATATGGGGCTATAGGCTTGCATTCAATCCTCAAAAAAGAGGATTTAATTGAGTATGGAGGAGTCAAAGAACTTAAGCCAAA